CATATTTCATTTTCCTTCGCCCCCTTTCAAGCGCCCTTAGACTCGTTACGTTGTTCGACTGAACTCGTTGGCTCCGCGCTCTATTCGGTCGGAACCCGGTTCGTCGAGAACCTTCTCTCATAGATTCCCTTCACCAAGTCATCGCCAGCAATCCGCTCTTATCCCTTGGTGTCAAAGGGCGAGTTCCTTTCTTGTCTTGCCCAAAAACTTTCTTTATTCTCATTGGAGAAAGACTCTCCCTCTACTTTCTTTGACAGGGGCGGAGAATACCACTCTATCAATAACAAGAAAAAAGTAGCAATTCCGTTTCAAATGGTTTGAGCTTGGAAGCAACCTGCTATCTATCGATAGGCGAGAACAGACTGCTATTGGCTGCTTCGCCTATCGATTCTATTATGGCCGGCTTGGATACATCAGAGGAAGACTATCATCTCTATCCGGGTACGATCATAGCATAGCTTCATTCATTCGTTGAACCTTGGGGATAACCATTAGCATTGAGGTCAATCACCACACCACCTCTATCATACATACGACATTACACGACGCGAGAGTGCATGGCCAACACACACCTAAAGCGCCTACGTTCCGCTTGCAGCCAATACAACCACAACCTAACTTGCACGAGATTCAACAACCGAAGCTACTGGTAGTCCCGAGGGGACGGAATCCTCCAATAAGAGTTAGCAGTACTGAACAAGCGAGTCATCGGTCCGGGGAAAGAAAAGGACTGCCTTTGAAAAAAGAAAAAAGGAACTCGCTTAACTCGCTAGGCCTTCGGAACAAAGGCGATTCTGTTCATGCTTCAGACGATTTGGCTAATTATATAGACTTCTATACTAATTATATTAGACTTCTTCTATTATAAATAGAAAGGCGAACCTATAGGCCTGTTTAGCGCCTTTCCAAAGTAAACCTAAAAAAAACCTTTGCTTTGGGAAGTCAGGACCGAGTGAAAAATGAAAAACGTCCGCTAACGCCCACGGGAGAAGATCTTTTTTAGATCAGCAACGAATGTCTTGTATCTATGAAGAAAGATTTATCCCTGGGTTAAGACCCTGAATGCCATACCTTGCTGAAGGCGATTCACGAGAGAATCGCGCACAGTTCCCTTTGACCGAGATGTGAATGCCCATGATTTGCTCGGTATAGTGATGGATTTCATGGCCGACGTCTAACCGGCACGAATACGCTATCCTAGATGGAAACGACTTCCCCGCGGAGCATTTTCTCTTTCGTCCTCGGACGTTCGGACCTTTTGTTTGATTCCGGCACTTGCGTTCTCATGCCCGGAACCCTCGCGACTGATTGGGAGAAAGAGCGAAAGCGAGAAAGATGGATTGTTATCCATCGGAAATCGATAGGAATTCCACGGGGATTGCCTTCTCTTCTAATATCTATATATGTTTTTATTTCATTATTAACATCCAATCCCATGCTAATAAGAAAAACGAGCGATTGCTAGTCAGCTTTCATTTTCTTAAAAAAAAATGGTAGGGACTGAGGCTCTGAAGGCTTTACAACTTTCTTCAATTAGGGAATAGCGCAGATGGATCAATCACGCGGTTCTGCAGCGTCCTCCAACTCGCTGTCCGCGCCCCTTCACTTTCTTTGCTGGACGGGAAGATGCGAATCGTGAAGGCCTTCCCACCACGCGAAGTTCAAACCTCGCCGGAGAGGAATTGAAAACCGGAAAAAAAGCCCTTCGCAATCGAAGGTGAAAGCGGGAAAAAGACGACGAAAGCCTTTTTTCTTTCTTTTTCAGCCGACTTGAAAGGTGCTCTCAGTGTACCGCCATACGCACCCAGACATTAGACCAAGCAGGAACCGGGGATCAAAGTTCCATTGATTCATCTATCTCAAATAGGGAAAAAACGGAATCAAGAAGGGGTCAGCTGAGCTCGAAAGGGGTAGCCGGTCGTCGGCTAGGAGCTCTGGCCGGCAACGAAACTAAAGCTTCACACTGGTCCACTCGTCCATCGGCTAAGTTCCAACTCTATGTTGATAAGAAAAAAGAAAATCCCCTAAGAAGAGGACTTTCAACTATTCCAAAAGAAAGGGGCAATTAAAATGCTTCATAGATAACCCCCTATGTCTCTTCCCGTCCAACTCACCGGGAGATCGAAGAGCGGTTTGCGCTTCGCGCCCCAACCCCCTTAACTAATGGATGCTTAGATACCTGCAACTGAATCTGTAAGCGGCGCAGGGCAGGATGGACGAGAAAAGCGGCGAGAAGAAGACAAAGAGAGGGAGACCCCTTTCTATTGCCTTCCCTTTCGACTTCTAGACTGGTTCGTCGGTGGGACAGCGAGCCAAGATCCGATTCGTCAATCGGCGAATCCATGCCGCGTAACCTGGCAAAGGGGAAAGAGACGATGGCAACGCACCTCATACAAGAGGGGGGGAGTCCGAACAGCCTTGTACGTACGCCGCTCACGCGAAGAAGTTATTCTCTAATTCCAAAAAGTAAAGCCTTATTTGATTTGCTGACAGTTGCCCCTGATTATCTTGTTCATTCCTTCATGCCGGGTCTCTCATCCATGCATGATCGGCAATGCCTCACCTTCTCCTTCGATTCCAACTAGGCAAACAGAACTCCCGGAACTTCCTTTCTTGATTCACCCAGAACGGAACTTGCTCTAATCCCGATCCACATTCCATAGCTTCTGCTTTCGCTCCGCACCTTTATAAAGTCGTTTTCAAGCCGCTAAGTGCACTAGCGGACTTCCCCTATGAGATTGACCCTGCTGGGATCACTGAATCTTCTTCCATATCATCCCATCGCTTCATGCCTTCGACTGAGACCTATCTGCTTCATTCCCGAGTTTCACTTCACTTGGACACAGCCAAAGAGGACCAAAGGGGAGAGGGCATTACTGAAAGTCCGAGAATAAACTTTTCCTTATAATAGAAAAACCTCTCTTTCCTCCTATGGGTGAATTGGACCAAGGTCAGTGCTTTCGACTTCCCTTGAAAGGACAGTTTACTTTATTGCGTACTTCTTTCCACCCTGAGAAGGAGATCCTTTGAAAAGTGCCTAGAAACTCTTCTTCATACGCTTATTCTCTGACCGTACCATGCAACAAGAGTTCAAACCTATTCTTTCTAACGCAACGAGCTTATTGAATGCCAACAAATAGAAAGCCAAAAGCTCTAGTCCCATCTCTTTCTGTTATGGAATTGGATAGTGACTCATATGAAATAGCAGCGGATTCAATAGCATCGGCGAGAGAGAGAGAATTCCTATTGAGGGGAATAGGATATTCTAGAAAGGAATACATCATTCTCGAAAAGGTCGAAGGAAGCTCCAAGCAAGAGATATTATTCACTAAAAGCAGCTACCGGGTGAGAATAAACAACTACCATTTAAGCTGACAGCTAGACGGATTCACCACTACTTATGACTTCTTACTCCTGCTCCTAGACAAACTAAGAAGCAAGGAAAGAAGTAGCTCAAGGATAATGCGCGAGTCACTCGTAAGTTAGTTAATAAGGCACGCTAGGAGGTGAGCTAGCAGAACCAGGGGAAAGGAATGCGTCACTTGTTGATTAGCAAGAATCTCTGACGGCTAGCTTCCCTTGTATCTTCTCCCATGCATCAACCATGAATCACTACTCTCTAATGCTCTCTTCACTGACATTTCCTGTTCTTAGCTCGGATTAGCAGGCTTGAATCATTCAATCATATAATCATGCCTCCAGAGTGACTTAATTTCACATTCTGAATATTGGATTACCTGTTAGCTACAACTCACATCTGCTGTTAGCTTCTTTAAGTCTTCTCTTTAAGTCCGATTGCCTTCTCAATCCTAATAAATGACGGGATGAGTTAAAGCACTATCAGACTGAATACCTTTTCTTATGAGTCTTCCATGAACTCAATACCAACTCTACTTATCCTTATCTGGTATGCCTTCGGCTTCCTCAGGGGCTACTACTTCCTGGGAAACCTTTGGCTAGGATCCTAGAAGCAACTTCGTCAACACCGTCTCAGTCTGTGTTAGAAAAAGGAAAGGAAGCGGGGAAGAGTTTAGCAGCAGGAAACTAGGGCTAACTCGGGATGTTAGAAAGGCCCTCTCTAAGATAGCACACCCTGATGCCTAACATCCTACTGCTGGAATCCATTCCACCTGTCCTAATCTATTCTTACCTTCAAAGAACAACAGCATAGTAAGATAGGTTGAAGCTGTTGGGGAGATAGAGGCTAAGACTACTCAATCTTTATCCTCATTGGACTCAAGGAAAAGGAGCTAACCCGGATGCAAATCCTAGAAAACTAACTAACCTCGGTAAAGGAAGCCAACTTCCGAAACTGCAGGAGAATTGGGACCCTTGCTTCGCTTCGCACCTCGTCATAGCCTTGAAAAGCTCACTCGGAGTTATAGTTAGAGAATGGGATATGATTAACTACTTGCCTACTGCTACCTGGGAGTCTTTCCTCGGGAGATCGAAGAAGGTATACTATTAGACAAGGTTCATTCCTGCTTAGCTGCTTTGCTGCTCTTCTTCTTTATCAAAGATAGCTATTCCTCTGCTTTGATGCTTTCTGTACCTTTATGGGACTTACAGTAGAATAAAGGTCCCGGACCTCATCCACGAGACTAACCAAGTCTCATGATCTAGGGATCACTCCCTCGATGCCAACCTAGAGAGATGGGTAGAAACTAGCTAATAGTACTGGGTGCCTTACCTATCCTATATAAGAGTAATCCACATTAGCAGTGGGGTAGAAAGATCATCCTGAATATGAAGAAAACAGAAACCGTTGTCTTCCCCTAAAGTAATCGTTCGTGTGAGAATAAGTAGACTAGTGATTCAATTGAAAAAAGACCAGACTCCCTCAGATTGTACATCTCAGCTTCAAAAGATTCTCTCTCTAAGAGACATGATCAGAAAGCAGTGACGAGGGGTCGGGGAAGATGCAAAGAGCAGAAATGACGACAACAGCTTTTCGATAGGCCTATGCACCATCTTCATTAGAAAGGGCTGCAGAGGCCTAT